TATCGAAATTTTTTGATTTCATATATCAAGCCATAATGGGATATATCTATCTTATATGGAAATTATTGCAAAAAATGAATCTTGACTTGTATTATGGAAATAAACCCTTCTCTGCGAACGAGCAGAATAGCATTAGTCCTCTGAGATATCCTAGGAACAAGACTACGGAATCGGCAATATCGACAGATTCGGGTGGAGTCTAAATAACTATGAAATAAAAAAGATCCACTTTTACAAGTTTATCTCTATCGAATTTGAATATCAGAATAGTGGATAAAGTCATGAATCAATAGGTTAGGTCTACTTACTTTTTTTTCATTTTTCTATTTTCGATTAGAATAGATTGTGAGGGCAAATGCAGGAATATTTGGTAATTCAAAAGACGACTTATCTTATTACTTATTCTAAGTCATTCTAATCTAATAGACAAATGTTAAGAATAACAAAATGCTATAAATATCTCTATTTTTACGTTCGAATATATTATTCGAAATATATTATTCGAATAGAGTCTAAAAAATACTGGTGTTTTTTGATGAAAGAAAAAAGCCCCTTATCGGATTTGAACCGATGACTTACGCCTTACCATGGCGTTACTCTACCACTGAGTTAAAGGGGCTCCTTTGGCTTAATTCATGAATTCTAATATGCATACAAGATATATCTATTCTATAGAGATATGTTGTATAATTTATATATATAGATTATATATTCCATTTCATTAATATTACATACTAAATAAAGATTCCATGTCATATATCTAAAATAATATATAGATTAGATCTAAAAAATCTATTATTATGTAATAAATATATATGCATTAGACTCAGCAATAGAGTCAGAATGGATATGGTTGATTCCAGAACGAAAAATTGGATTTATTTAGATATTATTCTAGGGTATAGGTTGAACATACGGGTTGAGAAATAAAACTGGAATGAATTGTTTCAAGACTGAAATTGACTTCTCTATTTCTATTCTATTAAATATTCTAATAAACCAATAATTAATTTGATTGATATGATCTTCAAAATGAACAAATATGAAAGATATTTGATCGAATCATATGATAAAAAGGTGCAACTTGTCCGCCGAATCAAACAAATTCTTTAAGAAAAAATTTTATGAAATTATATGAAAGACCTTTCGAGTCTAATCAGACTCTTCCGTTATATTGACAATATAAAAAAACTTATCATATGATATATATCGTATCGTATAATATGATGGCGGTTGGGCAAGTATGCCCCCATCGTCTAGTGGTTCAGGACATCTCTCTTTCAAGGAGGCGGCGGGGATTCGACTTCCCCTGGGGGTAGGGTACTACGAAAAGAAGTTGATCTAGGCTTCTAACTAAGCCTAGAATGGCTTCTTCCTGGGTCGATGCCCGAGCGGTTAATGGGGACGGACTGTAAATTCGTTGGCAATATGTCTACGCTGGTTCAAATCCAGCTCGGCCCAAAGAATTTCCTGATCCGCCATGAAATGATATAGACTTTTTCTTTGTTCTTCAAAAATGACGGATATTAACGAATAAAAAAATTTCGGATATATCCTTACCGCTTGAATTGCTCTGTTCCATTTTTTTGTTAGCAAAAATTCCTATTTTGCTAAGAACTCTAATCTCAATTTACGATTTTCAAAATAGTCTTATATCTTATATATAATAATAACCTATAATAAAAACCGAATAAAGAAAAAACTTTTTTTTAACGATAAAGATGGGTTTTCATTCCATTTGGACAGTACTGAACTAATAATATGTTATGTGTCGCTCTCGATAAAGTATTGATATATCAGTATATCCCTCGTGCCTCGGTGATCCTTATAAAACCGAGATTCGAATCAAAATTGAAATCGTTTAGTTTCAATGCAAGTATAAAAATATATATGTATACTCGATAGCTTGGTTTCATGGGGATTGTAGTTCAATTGGTTAGAGCACCGCCCTGTCAAGGCGGAAGCTGCGGGTTCGAGCCCCGTCAGTCCCGAGGAATAAAATCAATCAAATAAAAGCCAATAACATGAAAAAAAGGATCCAAACTCTTTTTAGAGAGAATGAATTTTTTTTTTAAGAGAAGTGCTGTCGAAGACAGACTATATATAGTGAACGTTGCTAGAATATTCAATCTTTTTTATATCTTAGTAGTAGTATAATACTACTAGGACTTTTTTAGGATACTTGTTTGATTTGTTTTCCACGCAAATTAGATCATTAAAAAAAGTAGTTAACTCCTTCTTCTTTTTTATTTAGCTTCTATTGTTTGTTTGAATTGGTTTGTTTGTAACCAACGGAAATGAAACGTAAAGAGTATTCAAATACTACTTCATCAGATTCATCAGATGAATCTACAAGGAATGGGGTCTAATTTATAGAAAAACAAGAAAGAAGGAGAAATAAAATAATAAATAAGAAAAAATAAAAAAGAATCCAAAAGAGAAAGGAAGTCGATTGAATTGAATCATGTGAATTGGATCATGAATCCGATTTTGAATTTGGTATGGCTAAAAAAAAGATCTTCCTGTGGTATACTATTCCATTTTAAACGATGAATTGATTTGATAGCTCATATATTTTATTCATGATATTGATCTGATTCAATATCATCGAGGTTGAATTCAGCCCATTGAATTTTCGGGGTGAAAATTTGCTCATCTCTATGGGATTAAATCCCGAATTATTGCCTAATAAAAATAAAAAACACTGAGATTATGGAAGTCAATATTCTCGCATTTATTGCTACTGCACTCTTCATTCTAGTTCCTACTGCCTTTTTACTTATAATATATGTAAAAACCGCGAGTCAAAGTGATTAAGTTGAATGAAACTTGATTGTTTTTTTGAGGCACCTATTGAAGAAATCAAAAGGATTAATTGGAATTTTGCGTCGTAAGTGGAATGCGAATTAGCGGGATACTATTATATGAGATCCGATAGTATGGTAGAAAGATGCTTTCTACCATACTAGCTAGCATACTCCCAATTATGCTTATTGTAATGGAAGAAGTTGTATATTATATACTTTATATCTTTATATTTTATGTATACATCAAAAAAAAGAAGGGCTTTTTAAATTAAATAAAAAAAAGTGTGTCTATAAAACAATCCATACAGCTTGATTCTTCACGTCAATCAATTAGTAGTGCCTTTAGAGTCCACTTCGCCCCCATACTACGAGGGACAGAGAAAAAGTAAAGACGACCATTAAAGCAGCCCAAGCAAGACTTACTATATCCATGTAAATTATGTCTCCTGTCTCTATGAAGGATATTCCACTAGTGTTCACTAATAATAGTGGGATCAATGGCGCATAGTCAAAAAAAAGGGGGGATTATGACCTAACGCCGTTGATGAAAGGCTCCAATAAATCCGCTTCCAACAAGTGATACTCTTTTTCTAGTGGAATCATAAGGGGGTAAGCATAAAAAAATACGCAGTCACACGTTTGGAAATATCAGGGGGAATCCGCTGAATCTTAAGATAAGATGTAGAAAAGCTATTCTTTCTTTTCTTGTCTTTTATTTTATCTATTTTAGTTAGGTTAGGTATTAGGTAAAAAATTCGGGAAAAGCCCTAAAAATGAATTTAGATTCAGGAGTAGATAACGATCTACTCCATCCCTCTGTTTCCCGTTTCATCTAATCATTACTGTCTAATATTTATCTCCGGGATCAACCCGAGGATTACTTATTCATTCTTGATTTTGGTTTATTGAAAAGAAATTCATTCTTTCTTTTTGCATTTTTTCTAGGTGTAGTGCATCTTATCTATCAAAAAAAGTCAATTTTCCATCAGGCTATCGAATTGAATTCAAGAACCAGTAATGAAACACCCCATTACGTAGTGGAATGGAATCAGGAAATCCTTATATGAAATTTTTTTCATTCCACTACTCGAATCTTTCGGGGAATCTTACCCAGAATCCTAAAGGCAAGCATTTCTAGCACTTTCTGTTTAGAAAACAGAACTTCCAGAGGCCTTTTCCTACGTTTGCTTCTGCTGGAGAAAAACTAATCGAGTTATATCAGCCAAATCAAATACAAGATTTTCTCCTTTTTGTTGATCAGGCGACACCCGGATTTGAACTGGGGAAAAAGGATTTGCAGTCCCCCGCCTTACCGCTCGGCCATGTCGCCAAACCAAAATAATACCTTACGAAATAGATGAGAATATTGAAATAGATGAGAATAGTCTCTCTTTCTTTGGATGGGATGTGGGATTACTTAATTTCTTTCTTTTTTATTTCACTTGGATTTTTCATTTTGAATCCCATTTTCTTTAATCCCTTGCCCCGAAATAAACCCATCATTTTTTGTATTGGGTCCATTCCTTTGGTTATATGTTTATATGGATAGTATCTCAAAACATAAATATCCAAAAACTTTTCCTTTTGATATTGAAAAAAAACTTAATGTGATTTTTCCGTCACCAAAATCATAATTCGGGGCAAATTGGAACCATTAACTATGAAATGTAACTTGAAATTGATGAATGATTCTTGTATTTGAATCTCAAATTTTCAATTCCTAATCCCTAATTTTAGAATCCCTAATATTATTATATTATAATATATATAATATTATATATCTAATATATATATATTGATATATTGATAGTTAACTAAACTAACCCGTATTAATTATTTATTTTCAATAAACCAATTTCCATTCTGTTTGCAACTAAAAGTCGATGGAAACCCCAGAGCAGAAATGCTTATACAAATAGCTAATCGCCCATCTTCCCCCTATATGATATGATCCCGATAGCAAATTCTCAGTAAATTGCCGTGCTTCCATTTTTCCTTGAATAGCAAATTGACTAGAAAATAACAATTTAGCTATAGTGCGGTATGTGCGGTCTCGAATCCACCCGCAATAAAAATGAAGGAGGAAACATATCTAACATATCTATAGAAACGTATAAATAGATAGCTATCTACGCACATTTAATAAATACAAGCCCTATTCATTACTATGTCACGCACTTTGTTTGATCCTAT